ATGCGTTGATTATTTTCTACAAACCATAAAGATATTGGGACATTATATATTCTATTTGGAATGTGGTCGGGCTTGGTAGGAACAGCCCTGAGTCTTCTTATTCGAGCTGAACTCGGACAGCCAGGTGCATTACTAGGTGACGATCAGCTGTATAACGTTATTGTTACGGCACATGCGTTTGTGATAATCTTCTTTTTAGTTATACCGATGATAATTGGGGGGTTCGGTAATTGACTGGTTCCCCTTATACTAGGGGCTCCAGATATAGCCTTTCCTCGACTTAATAATATAAGTTTCTGACTCCTCCCTCCTGCTCTTCTTTTATTACTTTCTTCAGCTGCTGTGGAAAGTGGTGTAGGTACAGGGTGGACTGTCTATCCTCCACTAGCAGGGAATTTAGCTCACGCCGGTGGTTCAGTAGACCTTGCTATTTTTTCCCTTCATTTGGCTGGTGTGTCTTCTATTTTAGGTGCAGTAAACTTTATTACTACTATTATCAATATGCGCTGACGAGGTATGCAGTTTGAGCGGCTCCCTCTCTTTGTGTGGTCCGTGAAAATTACGGCTATTTTATTACTTCTATCACTTCCTGTCTTAGCGGGAGCTATTACTATGCTTTTAACTGATCGAAATTTTAACACCGCGTTTTTTGATCCTGCAGGAGGAGGGGATCCAATTTTATACCAACATCTATTTTGGTTCTTTGGACATCCTGAAGTATATATTTTAATTTTACCCGGTTTCGGAATAATCTCTCATATTGTAAGTCACTATTCGGCCAAGAAAGAAACATTCGGGACACTAGGTATGATTTATGCAATACTGGCTATTGGTGTTTTAGGTTTTATTGTATGAGCTCACCATATATTTACAGTAGGTATGGACGTAGATACCCGGGCCTACTTTACAGCCGCAACGATGATTATTGCTGTGCCGACAGGGATTAAAGTATTTAGTTGACTAGCTACGATTCACGGTGCCAAGATTAAGTATGAGACCCCGATGCTCTGAGCTTTGGGATTCATTTTTCTATTTACCGTTGGAGGTTTAACAGGTATTGTGCTTTCTAATTCCTCTTTGGATATTATACTCCATGATACCTACTACGTTGTAGCTCATTTTCATTATGTGCTATCTATAGGAGCAGTCTTTGCCCTATTTGGTGCCTTCAATTATTGATTCCCCCTATTAAGAGGAGTAACTCTGCACTCCCGATGGACTAAGGCCCACTTCTATATTATGTTTATTGGAGTAAATGTAACCTTTTTTCCCCAGCATTTCTTAGGTTTAAGTGGTATGCCTCGGCGATACTCTGACTATCCTGACTGTTATACAAAATGAAACGTTATTTCTTCTATTGGATCAATAATCTCCTTCGTGGCTGTACTATATTTTATAGTAATTGTTTGAGAAGCTTTAGTCTCTCAGCGAAGTGTTGTGTGAAGAACCCATCTAAGTACTGCTCTAGAGTGGGACAATATCCTCCCTGCAGACTTTCATAATGCTCCAGAAACAGGAGCATTAGTTGCCTAGTGCCCTAGTATGGGAATAATAAGATATGAGTCTATGAGGACAAGTAGGATTTCAAGACGCCGCTGCGCCACTAATGGAAGAATTGATTTTTTTTCATGATCATGCTATAATAATTTTAGTTATAATTATTAGGCTGGTGGGCTATGCTGCGGTCTCCCTGATACTAAATAACTATACGTGTCGATCTCTGGTAGAGGGTCAAGAAATCGAGACCATCTGAACGGTTGTTCCGGCTGTAATTTTAGTTTTCTTAGCTCTTCCTTCTTTACGTTTATTATATTTATTAGACGAGGTGGGAAATTGTAGATTGAGTGTAAAGAGGATTGGACACCAGTGATACTGAAGCTATGAATACTCTGATTTTCCTAGAATCGAATTTGATTCATATATAGTTCCAACCAATGAACTGGAACCTGGGGATTTTCGGCTATTGGAAGTAGATCATCGAATGGTTCTTCCAACCCAAACCGATATCCGGGTTCTAGTTACTTCAGCGGACGTAATTCACTCATGAACAGTGCCTTCTTTAGGAGTAAAAGTAGACGCTGTACCAGGGCGACTAAATCAACTAGGTTTTTTTATTAAATATCCTGGAGTCTTCTATGGTCAATGTTCAGAGATTTGCGGTGCTAATCATTCTTTTATGCCTATTGTCGTAGAGGCCATCCCTTTGAAAAATTTTATGGAGTGAGTCGTAAGGGTATCGGAATAAAAAGTTAGTTAAACTATAATATAAGGTTGTCAGCCTTACGTTACTAATCAAATTTAGTACTTTTTAGATGCCACAGCTATCGCCCCTAAATTGAATTTTGTTGTTTGTTTTGTTTTGATCTGCGGTTTTATGTATATCTATTCTTCTTTGGTGATCTAGTAAAGTGCTTTTTGAAGGTAAAACATCATCTTCTAAAGCACCTGAAGAAAATAAATGAAATTGATAAATAAGAATGCTTGTAGATATTTTCTCTTCTTTCGACGATAATAATCAAGTTTTTATGTCTCTCTACATCCTAATGTGGTTATTTTCCTTATTAACACTTGTGTTATTTAGCTCTTCATATTGAGTAATATCTCCCCGGTGATTGAGGGTTATTTGAATTTTTAAAGAGACCGGGTCCTCTCAGGTTTTTCGTTCATTTGGAGTGAACATAGGAGGGTTCGTAAACGTTATTACAGGTCTGTTTCTATTCCTTATTGTAATAAACTTAAGTGGACTAATCCCATATGTTTTTAGAGCCACTAGACACTTGGCCGTTTCCCTCTCTTTAGGCATGCCCCTGTGATTGTCCCTTATTATTTCTGCTGTTTTCTTTAATCCTAGATCAGTAGTGGCGGGGCTACTTCCCATAGGGGCTCCGGCTCCGCTAAACCCATTTTTAGTAATTATTGAGACCGTTAGGATCCTTGTTCGGCCGATTACTCTGTCCGTTCGACTAACCGCTAATATGAGAGCAGGGCACATTGTTCTAACTTTAATTGGTAACTACCTAACGGCTAGCTTTTTCTTATCTTCAGTTTTCTCTATGCTCCTGTTGCTTTGCATTCAAGTCTTCTATACAATTTTTGAGTTTGGCATTAGCCTTATTCAAGCTTATATTTTCTGTCTTTTGATTACCTTGTATTCTGACGAGCATCCTCATTAATATAGTGTCGGTAAGCTATACTTTATATAAAAGTTACTGTGACTTGTAAAAGAATTAATTATTCATTTTTGGGGTATGAACCCAACAGCTTATCTTTAGCTTATTTTACATTTTGTTGGGGAAACTTAATTCCGTTAATAGATCTACAGTCTACCGCTTGCAACTCAGCCACCGAACAAACACACTAGGATTGTCTTCCTTCCTTGATTTTGCAGGTCAATGTTTTCAATAAACTATAGTGCGCAAGGTTTAAAGATATTTCTTTATTTTGAGCTTTGAAGGCTCAGAGTTTTCTTAACTTAAAACCTTACCAGGAGGATATGATCCTCTCCTAAGAAATCAAAATTCTTCGTGCCCTAACACCGCTTTGTAACACTTGGTATCTCTTTTAAATTTTATCTAATCTTTTTGCTTGGAAGGCAAATGTACTAAGTCATACTCAAGAGATATTTCTAATAAAACGTTTTATTCCTCTAGAATGAAAATCTAGTGTGCAATTCTACACCATAGAAACTTCCTGATCCATAATCTACGATACTTAAATTTGAGTACCCAGTCTTACTCCAAAATAAAGAAAGCAAGTGGACACAAAGGTATAGATAGAAGCTTGGCTCTGACTTAAAATATAATGAAGAACTAAAAAATACACATGGTTTTGATGGAAAGAAGCGAGGGAAAAGATGAATGAAAGCTTACTTAGAAGAAGGGGAAGTATATTTTTCTTTTATGGTATTATAGTTCCAGATGATATCTTAAAAAGTCTCGCTAACACCAGTGTTGAAGGTTAAGAAAGAGTGAAAGCTTGGCTTAATTTAGTTCATAAAATCTGGTTAATTTGGTGCCAGCATCCGCGGTTAAACCAAGACGATTTAGTTATATGTGGTCGGTCAAAAGACAGTTAAACGATATGAAAGTTTGTTTAATAATTATTTAGAAGTAAAATTCGGAAATAATCTAGAAATCTAATTATAGCTAAAAAGTTGAAGCTGTGACAACCCTGAGGGAAACTGGGATTAGATACCCCACTATTCCTGGAGGTAAAGCGATTTAGATCTACCGGAGTACTATGAATTTAACTTATTTAAAACTCAAAGAGCTTGGCGGTGTTTTAGACTCTTCAGGGGAACCTGTCTCATAATCGACAATCCACGTTACACCTAACTTCTATTTGCTTTCAGTATGTATACCGTCGTCGTCAGGTAACTTTTTAGAACGAAGAAGTTAGCGACAGAATTAATAATAAATTCAAACGTCAGATCAAGGTGCAGCTCACGTAGAAGTGAGGATGGGTTACAATTATAAAACTTATAAAGACGGATCAACGACTCGGAGGAGCCCTTGTGAAGGAGGACTTGAAAGTAAAATGGAATACAAGAACATCTTGAATTAAGCTCTGAAACGTGCACACATCGCCCGTCGCTCTCGTTGAAAAACGAGATAAGTCGTAACATAGCAGAGGTAATGGAAATTGCCCCTAAACTAAAAACATAGTATAATATAATACATTTCACTTACACTGAAAATATACTTAGGCATAAGTTGTTTTTAATAACTATAAAAACAAAGATTTTAAATAACTCAAAACATTTATATAGCAAGTAAAGGTGAGAGAAATTTGTTTCATAGCAAGGAAGTACTGAGAAGGAAGCATAAAAATTAGAGGATATAAAAAATAAAATCTTGTACCTTTTGCATCATGGCTTAGCTAGATTCCATCCTTTTATAAGGCTTCTCGAAATCTAATGGGCTATTCTTAGACAAACTTTTAGGTTAACAAAGTAATTGTGGCAGAAATTTTTTTAGATCTAAGAATAGAAATGAAATTTTATTCGTATTAGATGATAGCTAGTTCTTTTCCAAAAGTATAGAAGTACTATAAATTAAAGGTATTATAGGATTAATCGCCTGTAATATGTAATTAGTTTAATCAAGTCTTTGAGGATAAGCTCGAGGATATTAAAATGTTGTATTGTTAGTGCTCCTAGTTAAATTTAAGCTTGAAAATGGCTACAATGTAGGATTTTGTTATAATTTCATTACTTACTAAAACACAAAATAAATTTACTTGTAATACAGGAAAGAAAGCTTTGGAATTTAAATATGAGTTAAACTCATGCTAGGATGAGTATTTAATCCTTTTTAATTCTTGTAAAAGATAGATACATAGACTATAAAAGTTGTTTAAGTTATAAATTATTGAAAGGAACTCGGCAAAGATTTATTCCGCCTGTTTATCAAAAACATGGCTCCTCGATTTATATACATGAGGAGTCGTACCTGCCCAGTGAATTTTTTTAACGGCCGCGGTACTCTGACCGTGCAAAGGTAGCATAATCATTTGCCTTATAATTGAAGGCTAGTATGAATGGTTTGACGAGAATAAAGCTGTCTCTTTTTAATTGAGTATAATTTTATCTATAGGTGAAGAAGCCTATATTATATTGAAAGACAAGAAGACCCTATCGAGCTTTAAATAATTTAGGAGATTAACTACATATTTATTAAAAAAATTAGGCTCTTAAGAATTTTGGTTGGGGCGACTGAGGAACAAATAAAGCTTCCTTCAAATCAGGGAGACAGATAAGTTTTGACCCGGAACTTCCGGTTAAAAGAATTAGTTACCGTAGGGATAACAGCATAATCCTCTTTGAGAGTTCTTATCGAAAGGGGGGCTTGTGACCTCGATGTTGGACCAGAATACCCAGAAGATGCAGCCGTCTTCAATGGTTGGTCTGTTCGACCATTAAAATTCTACGTGATCTGAGTTCAGACCGGCGTGAGCCAGGTCAGTTTCTATCTTCAATTTTTAAAATAACCTTAGTACGAAAGGACCAGGATATTGCAAAATATGTGTTGCATAATGATTAAATATAAAGAACGTGTGACTTACCAGCTAAATCAAATTAGCAAAGTTAATGCAATTGACTTAGGATCAATAGACATAGGTGAAACCCCTTTATTTGATACCCTTGAATCCTCATAAAGGTGGCAGAAGAAGTGCATTAGGTTTAAGCCCTAAATATAAAGATTAATTCTCTTTTCTTTATAATGTATATTTCAATTATTTCATGCTTGTTCTCATACATTTGCGTTTTACTAGCTGTCGCCTTTTTTACTCTTTTAGAACGAAAGGGGCTAAGATACATCCAGTTGCGAAAAGGGCCCAATAAAGTGGGTATTATAGGTTTGCCTCAGCCCATTGCAGACGCCGCTAAGCTCTTAACCAAGGAAATCGCCAAACCAACGATAGCTAATTATTCTCCTTATTTCGTGGCTCCGATCTTTAGGTTTATCTTAGCTCTTCTGCTGTGGCAACTGTATCCTAGTTTATATGCTTCAAGTTACTTTAAGTGGGGTATTTTATTCTTTTTATGTGTCTCAGGTATGAATGTATACGGGACATTATTAGCCGGGTGGGCTAGAAACTCTAAATACGCTTTATTAGGGAGATTACGAGCGATTGCTCAAACCATTTCCTATGAGATCAGAATAGCTTTAATTCTGCTTTTCCCACTATTCCTAGTTGGGACCTTTAGCTTTGTCGAAGTGAAAGAAGCTCAGGAACTAATCTGACTGAGTCTACTAATGATTCCTGTCTCTTTAATTTGATTTGTAACCTGTGTAGCTGAGACCAACCGAGCCCCCTTTGACTTTGCTGAAGGAGAATCTGAACTGGTTTCAGGATTTAATATTGAGTATGGATCTGCTGGGTTTGCTCTCATTTTTCTCGCAGAGTATGCAAATATCTTAGTAATAAGGCTCTTTACATCTCTATTATTCTTCGGTGGAAGCTCTACTCTTTTAATAGAAAGAGACGTCGTATTTATAATTAAAGTTCTATTTTTTGCTTTTGCTTTCATCTGAGTTCGTGGCAGATACCCTCGATTCCGTTATGATCTCTTAATAGGCCTAACATGAAAAGGATTTCTACCCGCAGCTCTATCCTGCCTTCTGTTGATCGCTATATTGACTTCTTGTATTTATTACTAGTCACCATCAAAATTGTAGTTTAATCAAAATATTAGCATTGGAAGCTAAAGATTGGGTTCCAGTCCCACATTTTGAAATGACTACTTTGATCATCCTCAGTATAGCCTTCTCAGGGTTTTTATTGCTTCCTTTGATAGCCCAACCTTTAAGGTTGGGCTTGGTTATTATATTATGCACATTACTTATATGTATAGTCAGTGCCATTACTCTTTCCTCTTGATATGGGTATATTCTGTTTCTCATTTATGTGGGAGGACTTCTAGTTATATTTGCCTATGTAGCTGCCCTCTCTCCAAACGTTCTGTTTGGGAGAGGAGCCCCCCTCCTCTTTTTTGTTCTCAGTCTTTTTACCTTTTTACTAGTTTTGTACGCCTGCACCTTTATTGACATTTCTTTTCTAGACTATTTCAACGAGATAAATAAATCTAAGTTCCTAAAAGTATATGGGACAGAAATAGTATCTCCGCAGATGACCTCCATCCTTATTGGTCTGGCTATTATTCTTTTAATTAACTTAATTGTAGTAGTAAAAATTTGTTACTATACACATGCCTCTCTACGGCCTTTTAAGGAATAAATATGCGTATGCGAAGTCCTATTCGAAAGACTCACCCAGTTTTGAAGGTTGTTAACGGCGCCTTTGTGGATCTCCCTGCTCCTTCTAATCTCTCAGTATGATGAAATTTTGGGTCCCTATTGGGCTTATGTTTAGTAGTCCAAATTGCCACTGGCTTATTCCTAGCCATACACTACACAGCCCATGTCGATTTAGCTTTTAGCTCTGTAGTTCATATCAGTCGTGATGTAACTTATGGTTGGTTGTTGCGAGCATTGCATGCTAATGGTGCCTCTTGATTTTTCATTTGTTTATACTTCCATATTGGACGTGGAATATACTATGGGTCATACCTTTATCTCCACACCTGAAATGTTGGGGTTATCCTTCTTTTTCTAATTATGGCAACAGCCTTCTTAGGTTACGTTCTACCATGAGGCCAAATATCATTTTGAGGTGCAACCGTAATTACAAACTTGCTATCCGCAATCCCCTATATTGGAAAGATATTAGTGGAATGAGTGTGAGGAGGATTTGCAGTCGACAATGCTACCTTAACCCGATTCTTTGCACTTCATTTTCTCCTTCCTTTTGCTATCGCTGGACTAGCTATTTTACACATGCTGTTCCTTCACGAGACAGGGTCTAATAACCCTTTAGGTTTAAATAGAGATGGTGAAAAGGTCCCTTTTCACTCATATTATACTTTTAAAGATCTAGTCGGATTTCTAGTAGTTATATTTTTGCTAACTATGCTTGCCCTCTTTTCTCCCCAGTTATTAACTGATCCTGAGAATTTTATTCCTGCGAACCCTTTGGTAACCCCCGTACACATTCAGCCGGAGTGATACTTCCTGTTTGCCTACGCTATTTTGCGATCTATCCCTAACAAGTTGGGAGGAGTTTTAGGACTTGCGGGATCTGTTGCCATCCTTTTTATTCTTCCCTTTACCCACCAAAGAAAATTTCGGTCCACAGCCTTCTACCCCTTAAGTCAAGTCTTATTTTGATCCTATATTGGTATTTTCTTTGTCCTCACCTGAATTGGTAGGTGCCCAGTAGAAACCCCCTATGAGCAGATTGGACAGGTCTTTACGGCCCTGTACTTTATGTATTTTGTACTCAACCCTCTTGCCCAGAAACTATGGGATAATATTTTAGATTACTAAGACTCGTTCAGTTACTTCCTGGGGACAGTTTGTCTTGAAAATAAACTTAAAGTGTTCAATTCACTTGGTAACTTAGAGCAATAAGGATATGACAAATCCATTTTCGGCTTACAAGACCGATGCTTTTTTTAAGCTATTATTGCCAGTAGGAAATGAGTACATTTTATTTAAGGCTATTAAGATTATTTGGTGTTTTAATGAGATTTCTCACCCTTTCTTTGCAGTATAAACACCTGTTGAGTATTCTTCTCAGATTAGAAGCGGTCACCATAAGATTATTTATTATAATATTTTGCGCGGCGAATAATACTGCCCTAAGAGGGCAAGCCTCTCTCATTTTAATTACGATAGGGGCCTGTGAAGCCAGGTTAGGTTTAGCAATTCTGGTCGCCATTATCCGCAGAGAAGGGAATGATTACGTCTCAAGATTTTCAACCCACAACTGCTAGGACTAGTTATGATAAGGTTTTCTTTGCTACTTCTCCCTAAGAACTTGTCATGGTACTTGAAAATATGATCTCTAGGTATTGCGAGTCTGCTTTCCATAGCCCACCTCTTTACTCCCTTTTTCACTTATGAGAGAGCTAGCTTAATATTAACATATGACTCATTATCAAGGGTTTTAGTTTCTCTAACTATTTGGATCTCGCTTATAATAATGCTAGCTAGACAGCAAAGAGTGAAGATCAGAAATAATAACCACTACTTGTTTTCTAGTTTTCTACTTTCTTTAAATTTAATCCTAGTTATTACTTTCCTGGTCTCGAGAAGGCTCCTATTTTACTTTATGTTTGAAGCCTCTTTAATCCCTACTCTGCTTCTTATCTTGGGATGAGGCTATCAACCTGAGCGCTTGCAAGCGGGCATATACATAATGATTTACACAGTAGCGGCTTCTCTGCCTCTACTTCTAATTATTCTCTGAACCTCTCAAGAGCTCATAACTAGAAAAATGTTATTGACTAGAATATTACGAATCTCCCCTATCATCAGGGACAGCCTATGAACTTGAAATCTTATAGTCGTGCTAGTCTTTAGAGCTTTTCTGGTAAAACTACCAATATTTATAGTTCATTTGTGGCTTCCTAAGGCTCATGTAGAGGCTCCTGTGGCGGGTTCGATAGTTCTTGCTGCTATCCTATTGAAGCTTGGGGGTTATGGCGTCCTCCGGTTTTACCAGTATTTAAACTTTTTTCCACTTCAAAATCTAATTATTATTTTCTCACTAGCAATCTGAGGAGGTGTCTTAACAAGAATCATCTGCTTCCGCCAAATTGACTTAAAAGCTCTGATTGCATATTCCTCCATTGGACATATATCTCTTATGCTTGCGGGGGTTTTCTCTAATTCTTCATGGGGGTGAGGGGGTGCTCTGGTTCTTATACTTTCCCACGGTTTTTGTTCTTCCGCACTTTTTGCACTAGCAAATTACACCTATGAGAAGTCCCATACCCGAAGTCTCTTTTTAAGCAAAGGAATAATTATACTATTACCAATACTGAGTATATGATGGTTCCTTTTTTGTATTATAAATATGGCGGCTCCCCCTAGAATTAACCTCTTGGGCGAGATTATAATCTTTCCCTCGGTTATTTTTAGCTCAAGGTATTTTTTTATCCCTTTAGGTTTAATAAGTTTTCTGGCTGCCCTGTATAATATGTATCTGTTTACCTCTATCCAGCACGGAGGAAGCCCAAAATTTGTTAAGCCCTTTAGGCAGTTTAAGTCCACAGGATTTTTGCTCCTTTTTTTACACTGAATTCCAGGGAATTTCTTAATCTTTAAGAGCGAGCTCCTTTTTATATGAGTCTAGGTCAAGTTAGTTTACGTAAAATATCAGCCTGTGGATTTGAAGATGAAAGTATTTTTCACTTGACCATGTTTACAAAATTAAAATCTTCTTCTATTAGGTCCCTTTTTTTACTTACATACAGAATTGTTTTGCTCCCCGTCACTATATCCTTTGTCCTAGGGGAAAGCACTTATATCTTTGAATGGAGGATCATCCAGATTAGTTCCTGTATAATAACTATTATCTTTATTTTAGACCCTATCAGATTAAGTTTTAGTAATGTTGTTTGCTTGATTTCCGGTTGCGTTATGCTCTTTTCTTCGAGTTATATATCGCATGACCCTTTTCTAAAGCGATTTACTTGGTTGGTTATACTTTTTGTCCTGTCTATAAACCTCCTTGTATTTATCCCTAGTCTCCCTGCACTGTTACTAGGATGAGATGGCTTAGGCATTGTGTCTTTTGTGCTAGTAATTTATTACCAAAATATAAAGTCCCTCGGGGCTGGGATATTAACTGTTTTAGCCAATCGAATCGGGGACGTTATGATTCTTATTTCCATTGGACTACTAGTCCTACAAGGACACTGAGTAATCATCTCGATCTGAGACTTTTACCTTAGGGCCTGAGTAGCCCTAGCCATTACTCTCGCTGCAATGACAAAAAGAGCGCAGATCCCTTTTTCAAGATGGCTCCCTGCGGCTATAGCTGCGCCAACGCCCGTGTCTGCCCTTGTTCACTCTTCAACCTTGGTCACCGCCGGGGTATTTCTGATTATCCGCTTTTTCCCCTTCTTGGCCTCCGTTCCCGGGTTTAAGGCCATTCTCCTATTTATTTCTGTTCTAACTTTATTGATAGCAGGAATTGGTGCTAATTATGAAAATGATTTAAAAAAAGTTATTGCCCTCTCGACACTAAGTCAGTTAGGGGTCATAATAATAAGACTAGGTATAGGGATACCCGCTCTCGCGCTTTTCCACCTATATACTCATGCACTTTTCAAAGCCCTACTCTTTCTCTGTGCTGGAATAATTATTCATAACAGATCAAACACCCAAGACATTCGTCATATAGGACTACTTTTTTCTCAAGCTCCACTCACGGTCGGATGTATAAACGTTGCTAATCTAGCTCTATGTGGTGCTCCGTTTTTAAGTGGATTCTATTCTAAGGACTTAATTCTTGAGTTCTCTCTTTACAGTCCCACTAGCTCCCTAATGGTAATATTAATCTTCTTAGCAACTGGCATAACAGCAGCTTATTCCTTTCGTCTTTCTTTTTGCTCTCTTTGAAGTAACATAAAAGGCTCTCCCCACCACGAGAAACAGGAATCTGATCCCTATGTTAACTGGGCCGTAACCGTCTTAACCTTTGCTGCCATTGTTGCGGGTCTCTATTTCCAAAATGTCTTTTTAGGCTTCAACCCCCCTCCCTTTGTTCTTCCTTTCTCCTTAAAAATGCTCACTATAGCAGTTATCGTTTTAGGGGGTTTTACAGCGTCAATTCTTTGAGACTCTGACTATAGCCCCAGAAGTATAAACAAGCCTAAGTTCTTTTTCTCAACAATATGATTTTTAGCTCCAATCTCTGCCCAGCCAATAACTAAGTTCTCCATATTGCTTGGGACGAATATAATGAAGTCTATCGACATAGGATGACTGGAAGTCCTAGGGGGGCAAGGCAGAGCCCTAGTGGGAAGTAATTTATCCCTCCTGAATCAGCGGACCCAAATCAAAACCTTTAACTTCTTTATCACCTTAATACTCTTTTCTGTCCTTCTTTTCACCCAACTTTAGCTTCGATAGCTTACATTTAGAGCATAGCACTGAAGATGCTAGGGTGACAAATATTGTCTCAAAGCAAGCCAGCGCTCTTTTGTTGAGCGCTGGCCAAAGGGGATGCCGAGCGAGCCTAAAGGGTTAAAAACTGAACATTATAGGGCCAAAAATTGCCCTTTATCCGTATTTTCCCTTGCGAGTCGAGGCAAAAAAGAACAGGAAAAACCGCAGTGTGAAATTTTCCCCAAATTTTCTTACCAAAAAGCCTAAAATTTTGGATTTGGTAGGAGAAGCTAGGTCAAATTTTGGTCGTCTGTTTTTTGACCGAACATTTTTGGGTGTAAGGAGTTATACGCATAAAAAGCTAAAAAATGCTTCTCTGAAGAGGCTTTTCCCCCCCCCCTGTCTTCCTAGCGAGGAATCTAGGTCGAAGAGCTTATTTTGGTCCTTTTTTCTCCACTTTTTTAGGCTGGCAAGAAAGTAAGCACTCTTCTAGACAGTTGAGGGGGACCTCAACTGAAAGTGATGTATCTATCTATAGDTATATATAATATATATACCTATAGATAGATACATCACTTTCAGTTGAGGTCCCCCTCAACTGTCTAGAAGAGTGCTTACTTTCTTGCCAGCCTAAAAAAGTGGAGAAAAAAGGACCAAAATAAGCTCTTCGACCTAGATTCCTCGCTAGGAAGACAGGGGGGGGGGAAAAGCCTCTTCAGAGAAGCATTTTTTAGCTTTTTATGCGTATAACTCCTTACACCCAAAAATGTTCGGTCAAAAAACAGACGACCAAAATTTGACCTAGCTTCTCCTACCAAATCCAAAATTTTAGGCTTTTTGGTAAGAAAATTTGGGGAAAATTTCACACTGCGGTTTTTCCTGTTCTTTTTTGCCTCGACTCGCAAGGGAAAATACGGATAAAGGGCAATTTTTGGCCCTATAATGTTCAGTTTTTAACCCTTTAGGCTCGCTCGGCATCCCCTTTGGCCAGCGCTCAACAAAAGAGCGCTGGCTTGCTAGTAACCGTAAAGATCACAGTGTATGGGTCGAAATCCATTTCATTTAGTAGAATTTAGCCCTTGACCTTTAACAGGCTCAATAGGGGCACTTTTCCTGACCTCTGGCTTAGCGGGATGGTTCCACGGCTACGGGTACGTAACAATGGTAATTGGCTTAGTCTTAATTGCTATAACCATAGTCCAATGATGACGAGATGTCGTACGAGAAGCAACTTTTCAAGGATATCACACCATTCAGGTCTCTAAAGGATTACGATGAGGTATAATTCTATTTATTGTATCTGAAGTCTGTTTCTTCTTTGCTTTCTTCTGAGCCTATTTTCATAGAAGCTTGGCTCCTAGACCGGAGTTAGGGTCCTGCTGACCGCCTATGGGGATCGTTCCCCTAAATCCGTTCGAGGTTCCTTTGCTCAACACAGGAGTTTTACTGGCTTCTGGGGTCACTGTGACATGGGCACATCATAGTCTAATAGAAGGAGACAATCCTGGAGGCCTACAAGGCCTAGTAGCAACAGTGGCTCTAGGTGTTTATTTCACTTTCTTACAGGGCGGAGAATATTACGAAGCTTCATTTACGATCGCAGATGGTGTCTACGGATCTAGTTTTTTTGTGGCAACAGGATTTCATGGGCTCCATGTGTTGATTGGTAGAACTTTCCTCCTGGTCTGTCTTGCTCGAGTATGGCTTCAGCACTTCTCTACAGGGCACCATTTTGGTTTTGAGGCTGCAGCCTGATATTGACACTTTGTTGATGTTGTCTGACTCTTTTTATACCTTTCAATTTACTGGTGAGGGTGCTAGGCTAGAGAAGCAAAATTAAGCATTATAGTCTTAGGTGACTGAGGTAATAAGTGTTAGATTTTTAATCTAAAGACAGCAATTTTGCTCCTAAGAGAAGACCCAATACTTTAAAATAAAAGATCTGATTTGCATTTAGAAAATAAGTGTTTACACTTTTGGGTCAGTAATAATACCAAAATTCATATGAGAAGCGAGAAATTTGCATATGGTTTCGGCCCATATCTTGAGGGTGAGAGTCCTTTCTTATATTTAAATGAAAGCCAAAGGAGAGGCGCCTATCTGTTAATTAGGAGAATGTAATTTACCTTACTCATTTAGGACAAATTAAGACTTAAGGACAGTACTACGCCGGATGAACGGAAATCATTGATGTTGATTAATATGTGACAAAAGTCTCTGGTGCTAAAATGTTAAGAAGGTTTATTAGAAGGGCTGTAGCCTTAGTACTATCATGTGTCGTGATGGCTTTAGGGTGAATTTTAGCAAAACGTTCTATCTCAGACCGAGAGAAGAGGTCTCCTTTTGAGTGTGGGTTTGATCCAATTAAGTCGGCACGTCTACCTTTCTCCCTTCGGTTTTTTCTGTTAGCCATTATCTTCCTGATTTTTGATGTAGAGATCGTTCTTTTATTTCCTATCTTAGTGAGAATAACAAGAAGCTTCTCCCTATCCTTAGTAATCAGATTGTTCACCTTTTTGATGATTTTAGTTTTGGGGTTATTTCATGAATGAAATGAAGGGTCATTGGACTGGGCCCAATAGTATGAATAAAACTGAGAAAAAACTTGGAGTAAAACAGGGCTGCTAACTTTGTTTTGGGTAATTCGATTTTATCCTTTTTCTTATGTTTTCAGTGCTCCCTTTTAGTTATATGTTTATAGTAGTCATAGCAATAGGTACTCTCCTTTCAGTCTCTTCTTTCCATTGGCTAGGAATCTGGGCTGGTTTAGAAGTCAATCTGATTGGTTTTCTCCCCATACTAGTGTATCAAAAAAGAACTTCAGAGAGGGAATCGGCTGTAAAGTACTTTATCGTTCAAGCTTTGGGTTCGAGAATGCTTATACTGGGCAGATTAACTTCCTTCAATATATCCTTTACTTGGGATATCTATGCTAGAGGCTTCCCCTACCTTTTAGGTATGCTACTCATCATTAGTGGATTGTGCATCAAATTGGGGTTATTTCCCTTTCACTATTGGCTACCAAGTGTAATAGCAGGTTTACCGTGGGTAACTTGTTTATTGTTGGCCACCTGACAGAAATTTGCTCCTGTCTTTCTGCTTCTTTGTTTACTAGAGCTAAACGAATCTTACCCCCTAATTTTAGTCTTGTGTGTCGCAAGGGCTGGATCTAGACTTATCGGAGGGGTTGGTGGGATAAATCAGACCCAAATTCGGGCTTTACTAGCTTATTCTTCCATTGGACATCTAGGGTGAATGACGTTCGCTCTATTACATAGAGAGTGGGCAATAAAATTTTATCTTCTAGTGTATGTATTAGTGTCTCTGTTTATATTTTTAAGCCTCTGAGAAATTAATCTGGGAAACATAAAAAACATTAGCAGCCTAAAGCACTTTAGAGTAGCCCAAATGGCTGTTATACTCTTCTTACTTTCTTTAGGGGGCTTGCCCCCATTATTGGGCTTTATTTCCAAATGGCTTGTAATTACAGTTAGAAGCAAGGGCGTATTTCTTTATGCTTTATTCCTGCTAATCTTAGGCTCTCTTATAAGATTATTCTATTATTTGAGACTTTTCTTTTCAGTCTTCCTAAGGAGAGTTAAAACTGGGAGGAATAAAAGTTTAGTCTTCGAGAGTAAGAGGAAGTCTAGCCTGATTTTTGCTGTAATAATGAATTTAGGAGGAGGGATCCTGATCATTTTAGGAAATATCTTTTTTTTGCTATAAT